GGCCAGATAACTTTGAAGAGCGCGGTTAAACGCTTGGATAGGCACACATGGTATATCCTCCTTGTCGCAGTGGAGCAGATAAAAGGTATAAGCCGTCTTTAGCGGCAGCCTAGCGGAAGGCACCTCAACAATGTTGAGAGCGATCCAATTGTCTAGGCGCAAGTACTTGAGTGAGTCTTGCTTGAGACTATTAGTATCAATAGGACGGTTAGGGCCGACTATCTTACGACCCCACCTCTGCCGGCGCTAACTCCCTTTTTTGTAGGCCTTCGGTCTATCCCATTCAGACTCTTTTAGATATGAGATTGCTAGCAACAACTGATGATAGACAGGCTTGACCTCTCCGAACTCTTGTGGTACAATTTTGTCTCTGCGGAACCCAGATTTCTGATTTGGTTCGCGGAGGAGGGGTGATAAGCTGCAGCGGAACTTTACCAGCGGCTCGTGACGGAACAGGCTGACTAAGCCACAATCGACTAAACGAATAACCTACTAACCTTACCTTATTCTTATTTCTTTTTTGTCTGTATATAGACTTGGTTTTCTTTTTCGCCGCCACTTCAGCGTCGTCGTCGCTAACAAACTCCAGGTAGTGGGCGGATCCTATCTATTCAGTATTTTGGCTCACCTAATGATTAGGATACTTCGTTAGCGTTAGGTTGCCGGATCCCCTTCAGGTAGCCTCGTCGAAACGAAATAAAGAACGAGAGTGATATATCAAAACTGTCTTCATTTCAAAACGAATTCCTTATCAAAAAATGATTAATGATGCGGATAAGCCCATACCGACTCGTCAATCTTCTCCATACTCAATCCGCATCATAGTACTTGCACGAAAACTGGGAACTAGTTAACATATCTAACTATCAATTTGATAGATTTTTCATCTTTCTAACTGGGTTGAGGGATCTGGGGAATGAGTAGGGCGCAAAGCCGAAGTCTTAAAAAGGAATTGAAGAGAATCTAATTATTTCTTTTCTCTTTTGTAAACTCTTTTACGTTTATTAGTTGAAAACAATTGGGATAATTTTTGGGCTTCTTTTCTTCCCACCAGTAGTAATTGAATGACGAGGAGCCGTATGAGGTGAGAATCTCACGTACGGTTCTGTATAGTGACATTAGAGCTGTCGACTATTCCACGACTACACCAAAAAAACCCAACTCTGCCCTACGTAAAGTCGCGAGAGTTCGGCTAACCTCCAAGTTTGAGGTAACGGCTTACATACCAGGCATTGGCCATAACTTGCAGGAACATTCGGTGGTCCTTGTAAGAGGCGGAAGGGTCAAAGACCTACCCGGCGTTAGGTATCACATTGTTAGAGGAACTTTAGATGCTGTAGGGGTTAAGGATCGTAAAAAAGGGCGTTCTAGTGCGTTGCAGAACATTGTCATAACTCGTATCATTGCAATGATTCCGTATCAGTTGTTCTGATATGTTAAATGTGTAGCCGACCCAGCATTGCCAGGGGACTGAAGCCTGCTACTACAGAGATTGATAGGGATTTATTATTATCTATCTATTTTTATGAAACAACTTGGTGTCTAAGGTGTTCTATTTCAGCAAATTGAGTTTTACCCGAGCTCTCACCTGGAAAATGTTAGGACGTCTCTTCCTCTTGGAACAGGTTTAGATTACGACTACGGAGATTCGGTGAAAGCTTTATGCACATCCACTGATTGGATTGAGAAACCTACGGACATTCCTAGTAAGACAACTGAATTGCAAGATTTTTTTTTCCTTGTATGTCTAGAAGACTTTGACTTATCCTATCCGTGGAATAGGAAAAAACGGATACCCAATGTGCCATGGGTAAATATGATTTGCACCTTAAATAAAGAAATGGTTCAAAATCTTTTGAATAGTTTCTATTCAATCATGTGGAAAGCTGTATTCGATGAAAGTCGCACGTGCAGTTTGGAGGGAGATCACCGACTAATTGGTGGATCCACCCTACAATATGGGGTGAAAAAGCCAAAATAGTAGCTTAAGATACAATTGAAATAAAAGAATTGATTCAAATCTGACAGATTTATATTTGTAAACTCGCGTTACATCGGAGCAGTGTAGTGAACAGAAAGAAAAATATCGAATCAGATCCAATTTATCGTAATCGATTAGTAAATATGCTAGTTGATCATATCCTGAAAAATGGCAAAAAATCACTGGCTTATCAGATTTTTCACCAGGCTATGAAGCGGATTAGATAAAGGACAAATAGGAACCCACTGTCTGTTCTGCGACAGGCAGTGCGCAAGGTAACTCCCGATGTAGTAACAGAAACCAAACGTGTAGGTGGATCAACTTATCGAGTCCCCGTTGAAGTAGTACCGGCAGAGGGAAAAGCTTCGGCTATCCGGTGGTCATTAATCGCGTGTCGAAAACGCTCAGGTCAAAGTATGGCTTTAAGATTGAGCGATGAATCAATGGATGCCGCAAGGAATTCCGGTAGTGCCATACGGAAGAAAGAGGAGACTCATAAAGTTGCGGAAGCAAACAAAGCTTTTGCTCATTTCCGTTAGTTTCAAATTCGTTCCAATCCACAACGGGAAATCTGTGGATTGGAACCGGGGCACAACCTCTCTTTCGGTGAATCAAAGAATACTACCACTAAGTGGTAGGGGGGGGGGGGGGTCCAATCCAGAGTTGTGAAGTGTCTCTCAAAAAGGCTTGACGCACTATCAGTTTTTCAGAGACTGAATTTGATTTCTGCGCGCACCGCATACTGCATAGAGCAAAACCTACTTTTTTTTTTAAGGAAAGCCTTGCTGTAAAGCGATGGGTAACAATTGTTTTAGATATCGAGAATAAGCCCCCATATTCAATAAATTTGGGAACTCATTTAATTTCGGTTGACACAGATAGGTTTCTGTGATATATTACATATTAACAGGCTTACTAGCCTGGGGAATCACTAATTATTTCTTGGAAACCAAAAATTATCATGACCGCAACTTTAGAACGACGCGAAAGCGCAAGCCTATGGGGTCGCTTCTGCGACTGGATCACCAGCACCGAAAACCGTCTTTACATCGGATGGTTCGGTGTCTTGATGATTCCTACCTTGCTAACCGCAACCTCTGTATTCATCATTGCTTTTGTCGCAGCTCCTCCTGTAGATATTGATGGTATTCGCGAACCCGTTTCTGGTTCTTTGTTATACGGTAACAACATTATCTCTGGCGCTATCATCCCTACTTCTGCAGCTATTGGGTTACATTTCTACCCAATCTGGGAAGCAGCTTCTGTCGATGAATGGCTTTACAATGGTGGCCCTTACGAACTTATCGTTCTTCACTTCCTACTTGGTGTAGCTTGCTACATGGGTCGCGAATGGGAACTAAGCTTCCGTTTAGGTATGCGTCCTTGGATTGCTGTTGCATACTCGGCTCCTGTCGCAGCTGCTGCCGCCGTTTTCTTGATCTACCCAATTGGTCAAGGAAGTTTCTCTGACGGTATGCCTCTAGGCATTTCTGGTACTTTCAACTTCATGATCGTCTTCCAGGCTGAGCACAATATCCTTATGCATCCCTTCCACATGTTGGGTGTAGCTGGCGTATTCGGCGGCTCTCTATTCAGTGCTATGCATGGTTCTTTGGTAACTTCTAGTTTGATCAGAGAAACAACTGAGAATGAGTCTGCTAATGCAGGTTATAAGTTCGGTCAAGAAGAAGAAACCTACAATATCGTAGCTGCTCACGGCTATTTTGGTCGTCTGATCTTCCAATATGCTAGCTTCAACAATTCTCGTTCTCTACACTTCTTTTTAGCTGCTTGGCCCGTGGTAGGTATCTGGTTCACCGCTTTAGGCATTAGCACCATGGCATTCAACTTGAATGGTTTCAACTTCAACCAGTCCGTGGTTGACAGTCAAGGTCGCGTTATAAACACCTGGGCTGATATCATAAACCGTGCTAACCTAGGTATGGAAGTCATGCATGAACGTAACGCTCATAACTTCCCTCTAGACTTGGCTTCCGTTGAAGCTCCTTCTATAAACGGGTAATACCCGTCTGGTTATGCAGCACAACTGGATACCAGATCTCTCACCTTCAGAGGAGGGGATTTGGTGTCCAATGAAGTAAAGGTTTGTGCGATAGAACGTATGGAAAAGAGGAAAACAGCTTGTCACAATTTTACGATTCTAAGTATCTAACCTTTCATTTTGAAAAGCATTTGGAATATCCCTCTGGGATTTAATAGATTACTTCGTAATCTACTACGATTTGCGGAATGCTTACAATCCATCACCCCATCCCCTTGTATAAAAGGGAGTGAGAGTGTATTCCTCATTTCAAAGATTTCCTATTGTCTTGTTATATACATACAGTGAATATGTATGTGCACCAATCGAAGAACCTATCTAGCTTTCTTAACGGATAGATCCCGTTCCCGTCCGGCATAGGGGCCAGCTAAATCAACAGAGGGGGCGGACGTAGCCAAGTGGATCAAGGCAATGGATTGTGGATCCATCACGCGCGGGTTCAATCCCCGTCGTTCGCCCATCCAATTGGGTAATTCAATCCTATCGCTCTGCTCTGGAACAAAGAAGACTTATTACGGTAGCTGATTGAAATATGTGTAATTCTCTTCGACAATAACAGTTGAGAATTCCCGATCTAATTAAAGTTTTGGATACGACTCTTCACAGAAATCATTATTCCGTTTGAAATCTTTATTTCACCCCATCTTGAAATTCTCGGAATTATTGGTATAATAAATGTGGGAAATAGAAAGTGTCTATCGCGTAGAATTAATATGAAAAGAGAAAGAAAGGTAAAAAAGATGGCAAAAAAAAGAGCGGGAAGTCCATATTTTTCATCTGAAATCTCAGAGTTAGTAGGAGTCAGTCTATTAGACCACTTCTTCAAATCATTGAAAAACCAACATCTCAAAGAATTTTTCATTAGTCCATCTTCCAACTATGAACCTTTTATCAGATTCTCTGACTTGTGATTTCTGAGTTCACTATTTTTACGCAATCTGCGTAATTCACTAAAAGGAGATAGCGGCATCAACCTGGAGATGCTGATGTTGTTAACAATACCAATATCTATGCATTGTCTGAGTGACAAAAGGTCGATCGAAAAGAGTTTTATAGTAGCGGGAGTCATTAATGGGGGTGACAGAGTGATCAAGGAGCAGGCAGAAAATTCTGGTAACTTTTCCTGCAACTACCTTCCCCGATTCAAAAGATATTTATCTCTTGAAAAGAATGGAAAAAGGGGAGTACTCTTTTCCCACTACTTAAGTTTGAACGAAGAGATTTCTGTAGGGTCAACGAAAAAAGAGAAGCAAGTTCGTTATGATGCAATGGCTCATCTGGTTTGCGGTAGATGGAAGGCATGCATAATGAGGGATTCGCTCTTTGATACATCCAGCAAGGATGATACTAATGGGATTCAAGTATTTCTTAGGTTTTGTGGGGATAAGTGTTTACAAGATTCAAGCGGGTTTTTCAAATTCTATAAAGATACGCTAGTATTTAAAAACAACCAAAGTAATTTTGATTCGTTATTCTTTTGGGAAAATCGTAACAAGCGAGATCTGGATCGGTTACAAGCGACACAATTGGGAAACGACTCATTGGGTCCCGCAGTATTAAACTCCTATGACAGGGCGTCACTTGAATCCGGAGATTCAGCAGATCACCGGGGGGGCAGATGGGGATTTCCTTTTGAGCGAGAAGCCTTTTCCAGCTTGTCTTCATTCACGTTTTGTGAAAAGATGACGCCGTTTCGTGGCTGCATATCCGGATTAGATTGTGACAGAAGTGGGGAAGGATTTCCCATCCTACACACTTATTCACAAATAAAAAATGAAGTAATAAACCGACTCACCAAATTTCTATCGATAATTGAGAAATCAAATCTGATTTTTAATGGAGCAATAGCTATTGACGTCAGTAATAGCGTTAAATCTGGGAAAGGGTTTCCGTTGAAAACGAAGGGTGGCATACCGCTTACTGGAATATATGGCAAAAAACTTGGGCTAGCGGGTGGCAGACGCCTCAACCTCGATGAGATTATTCCAAATGAGATCATTCCAAACTATTTTCAAATACCTTTAGGTATACCTAGAAAAAGAAAAATAAGTAATCGAAGTGAAAATACTACTTTTTTAAACTAATTGAAAGAAAAAGGTCACATACATTCAATATATTCTTTAGTTAGATTGTATGGAAGAAATAGAATCATATCTCTCTACTCGACATACATGTTTCTTTTCTATGACTATTTCTGCGCATTATCTACTCAATATTTCTTCCAAATTAAATATCGATTAGATATCTGGACGGGGAGCGGGGAGTACGCCGATGTAACAAGAATTGCAACTGAATAAATGGTGTTAAAATGGAAAGATAACGTAGAGCGCCTATTGAGCGAATCTATGACCAATCAAATTAATGGGTTTAAAAATGTTCAGTCAAACGTGCATAGCTGGCTCAATACGATCGGGGATTCGTCTCTTTCCCCTGTCGGGAAAGTATTAAAATATGATTTGGATAAATCAATTTGCCGTGTATCAATAATAAGAAACAAATTACTAAGTAATAGTAGTGTCAGTCTCGGTAATAACAATCAACAGAACGAAAAAGATTTTCATCGATTTGTCAATGTTTTTTTTCTTTATAAAGTGATTGTTGCTGACGCTACTTGCCAGAAAGCTTTGATATATACCATTGATTATTGCATCGAAAAATTGAATAAGTTCACTGATCTAACTGTCAGTATCGAGGAATTCACCAAGATAGATCTAATGATATATAATTCTTTATTATATTTATTAGGGTATTCCAGTAACGAAAAGATGCTTTTGCTCAAAACAATTCTTGAAAGAGAATTGAGTTTCTTTATTGAATCCAAACTGTTAGTGAGTGAGAAATCAGTAGGCTCTTCGACCGAGCTGGAACCTGCAGTGAATCCTACTTCTCTCGGGTTGCCCCGTATCGAACCCATCCGAGCAGGATTTTCAAGCAATGCTCTTTCCATTACAGGGAAGCAATTCTGTAATCTGTTTCTGCATGATTTAAACCGTGGGGGGGGTTCAGCTAGAGATATTGGTGGGAATACTTCGAGATACATTTATGATCAGGTTAATAAACTAAACTCTCTAGACGACTCACCTGTACGGAACTGTGCCGGAAGCAACTTTATCCCGAAAATGAAAAGAAATTCTTTTATTGGGAGATGCAGCAGTAGTTATCTCGACGTCTTAGAAAACTTATATGCGGGCTCCGAAGATGAAGCTATATCATTCAAAACCATCTCATTTATTCATCCCCAACTGTCAGATTCGTTGTCATCCAATTTCTCGAAACAAGCAGCAGGGGAAGTTGCTGGCCACGTACTCACACCAATCCAACTTCTTTTATTTAATCTGCATAAATCGACAGCATCGGTAACTCATTCAGATGGGCTTTCCTATTCTATTTCGGATCTGAAGAGGTTACTGGCAAGTTTGAATTCATCTCCTTGTGAAACGATAGATTCATTTTCCTATTTGTGCAGTAGCAATAGAGTGTCTTTGAAGGAGATGTCGACAAACTCCGATTCATCGTCAGATCGACGACCCCGATATCGCCCCAAGAATCTGATATTGGGTCGGGTCTATCAAAAGGATTTGTCTATTAGGTATTTCTGGGAACCGGAGGAAATGAGAACATATTATTGGTCGCTAAGACTCCCATTATGCGACGATGTAACATCGAGATCTCTAGCAGAATCGATTGTAAAGGAGGTTGCGAACGAAGATACGGACTTCGCGGATCAATTTATCCGGAAAGAGGCTACTTGTTCATCCCATTTTATTAATTTCAATGAATTATTAAAAGATTTAACTAGATATAAGATCTCTTGGATCTTTTGGAAAAACAATATCGGCCAAAAATGGAGCTTATTTATAGATTATATACCTTGGTTTTTTACCCCTACCTGGTGGAGATACTTCTACGATCTGATTAGAGAAACATATCCAGAAATAGTACTTAAAATAAGTTATGACTTAACCCATGATTTTATTAGGATTTGTAAAGTAATGGCTGAGGATGTAGTAGATGGCGCGAAAGCCTATTTACTCCAAAGAATGCAAAGCCTAGGATTGAGATTCAACAACGATTCTGTCAATACTATAGTATCCGAGACAAGTCTTCTTATTTTAGAAGAAATTCCTGATAAAGCCGAGCTTTTACATTCGGGAGGATGGTCAATATCTCAATTTCCCAATAGGTCTATCTTCTATTATTTTATTCTTTCAGTATTCACCGTTCTTGCATTATTCAAACACCCTTTGTCTGCTGTTTCGGGTTTCAATTCCTTTCATTTATGGAAACGTTTCAATACTATTGAATTTTTGACAGATCCAACGTGTCGATCCTATTTGAGAGAGGTAATGTATTCCCCTTCGACAAGCTACATGTCAACGAGAGATCTACTAATCTATTCTTTGAATAGATTGTTGAATTATATAAATAATATATTATTTTTCTTCTTTGTGAAAAATGAGCTTGATTCATGGATATCTCATAGAGATAGTTCCGATATACTAGATGATAATAAAGAACCACTGACTGAACATTTAGTGACGAAGAATAGTCTTTATAGGTATGTGTTGAAATTGAATTCCAATTCTGATTTATTGGGCAACAACATCTCTCACGAACCTTATCTCCAAGAAAGATCTAATGTTTTAGCAAACTTACTCCAAGTATGGCAAAATGATCTATTGAGTCACAAGATCCGTAAGTTGGATCCTGCGGAGAAGTGGGCTTTTTTCGCACCCGAGAGAAATATTCTACTTTCAGTAACAACGAGACGAGTAGGCAGTCTACTAAATATGCCATGTCATGATATACCTATCTCATATCAATCGGGATTATTCCCATCTAAAGGTATTTTATTAGTAGGACCCATAGAAACTGGCCGATCTTCCATTATTAGAGATTTAGCATTCGATTCCTACTCTCCAGTGGTGAAATTACCAATGAAAAAAATGATATACAACGAAGCCTTTTATAATAATCCACGTGGAACTTTCATCTCGAAAGAAAGCGTACATCGAATAATTCTCGTTTTTAAAATGGCAAAAGAGATGTATCCTTGTACACTATGGATTCAAGATATTCATGAATTGAATATTATTCGTTCGTATCATAAGCTAGAAGCTGAGCCCAAATTCTTACTTTGCGAAATATTGAAAAGTATTGGTGACAGGCGCGGCAATTCCAACAGTGTTGTTATCGCTACGACTCACGTACCTGCGAGGATAGATCCAGCTCCAATAGCTCCGAACCGGTTAAACCAATTAATAAATTTTCGAAAATCCAACGGGTATCAACGTCATAAAGAATTATCAATCCTATTACGTATCAAAGGTTGCAAAATGGAGGCTAATCCGCCCCTTCCTATTATTGAAGGTATTGGGTCTGGAACTGCGGGTTATAGTAGACGAGATTTACTCCTTCTCGCTAACGAGGCGTTATTGATAGGTACTTCCAAAAGAAGTAAGATTATATGTAGCAACGCAATTGAATTAGCTTTGCATAGACAACATTCGACTGCTAGTGATATGAGCAATGGGATAGAATCCGGTTCTGGATGGGATATTTTTTCCTACGAGATAGCGGAAGCTACTTCGAAGAAGAGTTTGACAAATACTTATCTCACAAATATTGGTCGTAACGAGTTAAAGATGCGATTTTATTATTTGTCTAACTGGTTTGTGGAACCTTCAATAACTAAGTCAACATTTAATGAATTCACTCTATTTTCGCATACCCTAGGGATACTAGCTGGATTAGTAGCTCGCGATTCGATCCAGATGGATATGAGGGAGAAAGAAAATTTCATTGTTATCGACAAACTCGTAGAGAATGACTTGAACCTAGCTTGCGGTGTACTAGAAAACCTATCGACTAATTTCCCACGTTCGGTAATTTGTAAAGACGAAGGTCAACACAGCAACAGTTTTTCCTTTTCTGTTCCTATTGATAAACCCAGGTCTTGTTTAGATGTAACCTCTACAAGCCGTTCTTCTAAATTTGTGAGAAGGGTGGGATTTAGCAGTCGAACCGACTTCGAACTGCAACGGTCACCCAAACTAATAAACTCAGGTCTGATGGGATTGTCGCGTGAGATAACTTGGTCCCATAAGGCTTGGCGTCTCCGTTTCCTGCGAGGCGGGGCTTTTGAGTTGGCGAGGGTATTATCTGAACCCAATCATTTGTATAATTTAATTCTCCTTTACCAAAATTATAATTATATACCCCAAAAAGATTTTGAATTCAATAGGATTAAGGGTGACAAAAGTAAATCGTGTGAGAAAAGCGGATATCTATTTAGTTTTGAAAAATATCCGATTCATTTGAAAGAACAATTTATTGAAAGAATGGAAAACCAGTTGGATAATATGTTGTTACGCGAGCAATTTCTAGAATTGGGAATATCCGGCGACTCCTCTAATGAATATGAAACACACTTTAATCGATTCCATGAAACGACTCGACCCTTCGGGTCGCGCTTCATCTGGGACCCCGTGCTTCTGTTCCAGCCAGATCCTAACATTCCTTCCTCACGTCGCAGCTTGTTGCCGACAAAAGAACCGGCGCGGAGGCTTTACACCATTTACGGTATAATAAAGGAGCCCAATAAATTGTCAAATAATCAAATCAAAGACTTTTTTCTCTACCGTGAAGATAATCCGAACCGTGAAGATAATCCGAACCGTGAAGATAATCCGAACCGTGAAGATAATCCGAACCGTGAAGATAATCCAAAATCGCGGCCTGACTCATCTATTCAATCTATTAAGCGGTCGAATAATCTCCCTTTGAATGAAGAGGAGCAAAATCCCGAATACGTCAAAGAGATTTCCTTTATGGATATACATCTCCAGTATCCAAATATTTATTGGTTCAATTGCTTTGACTCCTACATGGTAGTAGAAGAGTTCCCAGAGCGATTTCTTCGATTTAGGGTTCTGGTTCATAGAAACAAATGGATGAGGCGAAAACGTTGCCTATTTCAAAATTTTCTTATCTATAATATGTTGCTTGAAACTTATTAATATCTATTCAACCCGTTCTGGTTTGGCGGGGTGTCACTGGATTGAACGACGAAACAATTTTCTCATGAGAGTTCATAGAACAAACCTTAGCCTCATTCTGTCTAAATCTCTGGCAATATAATTAGAAGCTAAATCAGTAAAAGCAAAATCTATTTTTACTTTTACTGATACAAATAACTTTCTCTTTGTAGCACCTGAAAAGAAAAATTAAGGAACTGAAGACTATTGTCTATATGAGTCTATTATGAGCCTTTTTGCTTAGAAAGAAGATTGAAAAGCATCAATAGCTTATTCCGTAGGGATTTTGCAAAACAACCCCTTAACCTCACGCCCGGAACAGGTCCTTTCTCTTACAAATACAAAATCGTGGATTTATCCCCCCCCCCCCACCAGATGACTGATTGACTCGCCCATTCCAATTGCTCAATACACCGTAATCCGTTGAAGTGGGGGCCCCAAAAAACGATCTCTGAATAGGCAGGGTCCTTGCCTTGGGGGGGGGGGTTAAAACGCACAAATCTACTTCTATTCACTTTTTAGAGCTGGAAAAAAGGACGATACTTAATCATCCACTGGTTTGTGGGTCGTGAATCAACGCAATATCATTTGGGATATGTGGGAAACAAAGCTATCCAACTATTAGGGATTATCGGCGTAGATTAGAACGAATCTCCCCGGGTAGGATTCGAACCTACGACCAATCGGTTAACAGCCGACCGCTCTACCGCTGAGCTACCGAGGAAAGTGGTAGGCGATTCAGTGTCATACACACTCGAAAATCTTTGTCCTTTGAACCGCTTCTCAATCTGCAAGACGTTAAGCTTTCTCCAACAGTTCATGAAGTTTACTTCACGTACAACCTAACTCCTATTATAGGAGGAGGAGGGGGCGATAGCAATCCCATTTGAATAGAATGGGGTCCCCAAAATCGGGATAGGGGGGGGGGCTTGTGGGGTCGACCGAGGTCTAGATCAACCCCACAAGCCCCCCCATGATCTTTATCGATCAATCACCAATTAGTACTTCCTATTCCCCCCCCTCCAGGAGGCGTAGTAGAATAGCCGCAGGATTCTACCGCCTCGTAGAACAAAGTGATAGCTTTGTTGGAGATAGATTGAGATGGGGAAAATGAAGAATAGTCGGGAGAAATGAACACGAATTGGAGCTTCGTGAAACGAAAGTAGCAGTTTACGGCAAGGGCGGGATTGGGAAATCAACAACTAGTTGTAACATATCGATAGCTTTAGCTAGACGAGGGAAACGTATACTACAAATTGGGTGCGATCCAAAACACGATAGTACTTTTACTCTTACAGGATTTTTAATACCTACAATTATCGATACTTCACAATCAAAAGATTATCATTACGAAGACGTATGGCCCGAAGATGTAATTTATAAGGGTTATGGTGGAGTAGATTGCGTTGAGGCTGGTGGTCCCCCTGCAGGGGCAGGCTGCGGGGGATACGTCGTGGGAGAAACGGTAAAGCCATTGAAGGAATCAAACGCTTTTTACGAATACGACATCATTCTATTCGACGTTTTAGGAGACGTTGTCTGCGGGGGTTTTGCTGCTCCACTGAATTATGCAGATTATTGCATTATCATAACGGATAATGGATTTGACGCCCTTTTTGCAGCAAATTGCATTGCCGCTTCGGTAAGAGAGAAGTCACATACTCACCCCTTACGGTTAGCCGGTTTAGTGGGAAACCGAACCTCCGAAAGAGATTTAATTAACAAGTATGTAGAAGCTTGCCCCATGCCTGTACTAGAAGTATTACCTCTAGTCGAAGACATCCGCATTTCAAGGGTAAAGGGGAAAACTTTATTTGAGATGGCTGAATGCCAACCAAATCTAAATTTTGTTTGTGATTTTTATTCAAATATAGCGGATTAGATCCTCTCGAAACCAGAGGGAATTGTACCAAGAGAAATTCCAGATAGAGAATTATTTAGCTTACTCTCGGATTTTTATCTAAACCCCAGTATGGGAAAAGAAAAGAAAAATAAAAAGGATCAGCTAGATAATCTGCGTGATCAACAAGATATGCTACTTGATTTCACGATTATTCAATGGTGGGTGCATCCTTGCATATACATATTATCTACATCTCTCCAAGGAAACACTTTCATGAAGACTCTTGATATTCCCACTTTTGAGTGCGAAACCGGTAATTATCACACTTTCTGCCCCATTAGTTGTGTAGCTTGGCTATACCAAAAGATTGAAGATAGTTCTTTTCTAGTGGTAGGTACAAAAACTCGTGGTTATTTCTTGCAGAGTGCTCCTGGAGTCACGATTTTTGCGGAACCTCGCTACGCAATGGCGGAATCAGAAGAAGGAGACATTTCCGCCCAATTAAATGACCAAGAAGAATTACAAAGAATTTGTTTACGAGTGAAAAACGATAGAAATCCCAGTGTTATTATTTGGATTGGCACTTGTACCACAGAAATAATAAAAATGGATTTGGAGGGCATAGCACCCAAATTGGAAAAACAACTTGGGATACCAATTGTGGTCGCACGAGCAAACGGGTTGGACTACGCTTTCACCCAGGGAGAAGATACAGCATTGGCTGCCATGACACATCGATGTCCAGAGTGTAATCATCTTATCGCAGACCTCACAGACCAAGAGGAATTAAATTTGGTTGACACTGCTCCAAACAATAAACTTTTTGATAAAAAAAATAAGTCAACTAAAAATAATTTAGTACTTTTTGGATCTCTGCCTTCTAGTGTAGCTTCTCAATTGAATCTGGAATTGAGACGCCAATCTGTTTCTGTGTCGGGTTGGCTACCCTCGCAAAAATATGCTGACCTTCCAGCTTTAGGCAAAGGCGTCTACGTGTGCGGAGTGAACCCTTTTTTGAGCCGAACGGCAACAACATTGATGCGTAGAAGGAGATGCCAGCTGATCGGCGCACCTTTTCCTATCGGTCCCGATGGAACACGGGCTTGGATTGAAAAGATTTGTTCAGCATTTGACCTAAAACCGGATGGTCTGGAAAAAAGAGAGAACCAGATATGGGAAAGTCTTAGCGATTATCTTGAAATACTAACTGGTAAATCTATCTTTTTTATGGGTGATAATCTATTGGAAATCTCTCTAGCAAGGTTTTTAATTCGATGCGGAATGGTTGTTTATGAAGTAGGCATTCCCTATATGGATAGAAGATATCAAGCAGCTGAGCTGTTACTTTTGCAACGTACTTGCGAGAAGATGAAGAAGCCCACGCCCCGGATTGTTGAAAAACCCGACAACTACAGTCAAGTACAGCGTATGCATGAACTACAGCCCGACTTAGCAATTACTGGCATGGCTCACGCTAACCCCCTAGAGGCTAGAAATATCGATACTAAATGGTCGGTTGAATTTACATTTGCGCAAATTCACGGATTTGTTAACGCCCGAGAAACCCTCGAGCTAGTTACTCGTCCACTGCGGCGTAGGGGTGACTCTATAGCTGGCTGTCGCAACTTATCAAAACAAATGGTAGACGTCTAGTTGGTATCTTCTAGTAAGATAGAATAGAGAATTTGAAAATTACTAAATAATCAGTATGAGAAGTTCTATGTATCTGTAAAAGAATTCTTAATCAAAAGACTTATTCATTTTATTATTCTTTTGGTTTAGAAAGTAAACCCCGACTCTTTTACAAAATTTGTAAGTCAAAGCTTTAACCAACTTTCAAAAACCATTTGGCTTATTTCATATTTATGTGTATACTAACAATAGTATCAAAATGTTGGAGAAGGGGTTTTCTGAGATACGAAACACTTCTTGAAGAGTCTATATTAAAGGGTCCAGATGAGGAGGAGGGGACCAAAGGCGTGAAAACAGGACAAAACAGTCGCACATTAAAAAAACTATAACGAATGTAAATATATTAAACATTTTGTCACTAACGGGGCTTAAATCAATGAGTCCTTATATATTATTTGGTCTATATTACGGTTTACTAGCAACACTACCAGTTGGACCTTCCCAACTCTTATGTATAAGAGCCTTTCTCTTAGAGGGAAATCTGGGTGGTATTGCGGCCTTAAGTGGTTTAATGCTGGCGCAACTAGCGACTGCAATATCAATATATTGTTCACCTATTTATATATTGTTATCAAAACCACATCTATTAACCATTGTAATGATCCCTTACATGGTTGTCTATTGCCTGACAATTAACGACTTACCAAACAATGATGCTTTGCGTTCCATTACCTCGTTGTATGATTTGCGAATAGTTATCTTATTTTTGAATAGTTTTTTATTTCAACTTCTAAATCCGATTTTACTGCCAAGTCCTGTGTTGGCAAGACTAAGCCACCTGTTTCTTTTTCGTTATAGTAACAATCTACTATTTTTAGTAACCGGCGTTTTAGGTTGGTTAGGTGGTCATTTAGCATGCAGTCATCTTTCCAAACTACTCTTAATTCGCATTAAAAAAGATTCGCCAATTATATATTTATTGGTAAAACGAGCCATTTATACAACTTTTAGTATTGTTTTTGCATTAAACGCGCTAATTTATATGGGCCGAGCCCCGGTGCCCTTTTTGACCGTAAAGATAATAACTGAACCTCATGATACAGAAACATCTTTCTGGGAAATTACTGAATTCCAAGAGCTTCTGTGGTGGCTTTTCAAGCCATGGCCTATCTCTTTTTACGACCCTTCAAGAAAGAATCGAGGTGATCGATACATAAGAAATAGCCGGATCCATCTGACTAGTGGGTTTTACAAGGTAAAAACATCTACATATTATTTCAATAAATGTTTAACTGATGGAAAACTTAGGTTATGCATTGCAGCGTTGCCCAGTTTGTCAATTTTTGAGAAGTAATTAGAAAAATCTCTAGCGGGGTCTCATAAATTTGAGAAGAACTATTCTTTACATCAAGACTGGATTTTACGAAAATTGATAAGAAATAAAACATTTCAAAAAGAATTAAAAGATAGAATCAAATTGTTGGATACCGGTTCTAGCTTTTCGAAAGCGGCGGGGGTAAAAAGCCGATTACTAGGTAGAGGTAGAGAAAGGATACTAGGTAGAGGTAAAGGAGAAAGAGTGCCCCACGCATACGATCCCTTTATGAATAATTCCCGTGGACGGATTCCGGTCGCGCAAACCTATTTAATGATAAACGAGTTAGATTTGACTAGCTCTTGGAATGAATTAGAAACAAGAGAAAAGTGGAGACGTACGCTTAGGAATGAAAAAAATTCCATTAGAGTTTGGATTTCTTCGGGATTGCGACGAAGAACTAGAAACCCTTTACCGTGGGATGCCTTACCAGCGAAAGCTGGGCGTATGTTCCAATTTATATTTAGAAACAGAGGCAAATCTTTATACAGAAAGCGAGATCTTGAGGATGAAGTAACCATGATTCGCGATAGGATCGGGACTTCGTCTGAACCCGCTGTTACTTGGGAAGAAATACTGAGCTTCTATCCTGATGACCGAGCAGTGTTTTTAACTTATATAAAACAAGAAGAAAACCGTTACAGGTTTGACCAAATTTTTTTATCAGATAGATTTTTGGCAAGCGGTCGTAAACGCCCCCCAAATCGAAGGAAAGATATGTGGGTACTGCAGCACAAAATTGAGGATCTAGTCACACATTTGGCTCGGAATAATGAGCTTTATTTTGATGATGGGTTCGATATCTTCGGATCAGACGGCGATATTCGTCACAGAAAATTGCGAAATCTGGGAGTCAATTTTGCAAAGGGAAGAACTGCCTCTGTAAGATTGGTAAGACGATATGCAAGAATATCTGACTTTCGCCGATATTTATTGAAAGGTACCATGAGGTCCAGCAGACGGAAAACGTTGCTATGGAAGGCCCTCCAAGATAAAATCCGTTCGGCTTTTTTCCTCAGATTAATGGAAATGCCTACTTTAGTTCAAGTACCGGTTAAACAGTTAACGGGCTTGAAGACGGAGAAACTCTTTGCTGACTCAAAAAACATCCCAAATTATCAGATTGGGCAGCAATTAACTAGTTCTTCGTTGAAAAGAAAAATCTTACGTCAGTCCAAGCTTGCTCGTTCAGCTGTAGCTGCTAGGTCGGATATAGGACCCATTCATAATGGAAGGGGTCACATGTTGGTTTTTCAAGCCAGATTCCGGAAGTTCATAAAGCTACCTGTACTTATAGTTTTAAAAACTATTGGTCGTATGGTGCTTTGGCAAAATTCTGAATGGAATAAAGATTGGGCAAAATGGAAAAAGGAAATTCACATTAATTGTACATTTGATGGCGATGAATTCTCGCAGGATGACCTCCCTCCCCGCTGGTCGAAAGAAGGTATACAAATAAAGGTTGTATATCCGTTTCAACTGAAACCGTGGCACTCCATTGGAAGGAAAAATAGGTTGACTCCTCGTACGAAATCTACGAGAGCTCAACTGCTTTGGGGTCAAAAATCAAAAAATAAACAAAAATTGATAAAAAACAGAGCTAAATTTACTTATTTAACTGTTTTGGGATATCAGACAGATATACCTTTTGGGAGTATACAAAAGCAGCCATCATTCTGGAAACCTGTCAGAAAAAAATTGATTCAAATTTGCAGGAAGAAATTCTCATTGGGAACCAAGAAAATCTACCGTTTTCTCAATTCAAAATTCAATCTGGGAATTTTGTTGAAACCTAGTGCAATCTTATTAAAGGAGTTCAATTTCTTTCCTGAGATCAGAAAAGTCTTAGCTAGCTCCCCATATAATATTCAGACAAGATCTGGCCCTAATAACAATATAAGAGACAAAATAGAATCAAATTCAAATTTTGATAAAAAAGAGGGTGGATCTATCAATATTAGTAGTAGTATTAGTAAGCAATTAGTTACTCAAAAATCGGGTACTGAAAAATTGCTATCAAACGTAGCCGAATTAGCGCCTCCATTAAGCGGGGGGTTAAGCGGGGGGATTGGCCTATCTAAAAGACACACCGAACTAATTCAAGTTGATGGGTTAGACTTAGATTACATGTTAAATAATACAGATTTAGCCGATGTTTCGAAATTTAATGACGGCGAGTTAAACAGTTTTAAAGAAAAAATTTTGAAATTATATATACACGTTGCAGAGATAATCGATAAATGCTTCTTAGTTACAGAAATATCATATTTAAAAGTTAACAGAGATTTCTGTTATCGTTTCGATGAACTTGTCGTATTGCACACGCGACTATTGGGGGTAACTAATAGTACTACCCATAAAACAAATCTAGCTTTTTCCAGACCGAACTATGGGTTTCCGTGGTTTGGCAAAACTCCATGGTTATCTCAAGCTTACCTTTACAAAAGTATTTGGGGCCTCGGCCTGGATAAGAATCTAAGCTTTAATTTCTTGTCGACTGATAGTAAGAACAGTCGTAGGGAAAAGCTTGAAATCGATGGAGGCCAAAATGCCGATTTAAATCCTTACCAATCTAAACAATCTTCAGTTTATTTGCAATATTCCTCCAAGCTTCCTATTAAGTACAATTCAAAAACTTCAAAATCAAGTCAAACAAGTAAGTGCACAGATATGCCTTTTGATAAGGCGAGTGAGGATGTTGCAAAGGGATTCTTAAATGAGCAGGTTTTGGAGTACATAGAGAAATGGGGATTTCTTAAAAAATTGCGTGAAGTGGATGCAAGTAACTGGAATCAATGGTTAGATTGCTTTTCTAAATACAACTTACCGCTAACGCTGTGGCGTGACGTAGCGCCCTACAGGTGGGAAATCAATGTTGATTACTTGAACGAATTCAATGGTATGGGGATAAGAATTGCAAATGAACGAGAAAATAACGTACTTCAAGATGAAGTACACCATTATTCTATATATAGAAAAAACCCCTTGCTCATAAATCGAATTAGAAATCTAAGTAGACTCCGCAAACGCAGAAATCTATTACAAAGTCTAACCGATTTTTTACGAACTGGAGATATGCAAAATATTCCCATCCGACAAGATACTGCCGCAGAAAGACTTTACTGCAAGAACCGTATCTCAAAAATTATTGAAGTAAGAGGAAAAGGAGTGAGGAGATTTTTTAACCTGCAAACTTCTGATTCAGAGATGAAATTCAATTCTAAGTTTGATTTGATGCCGTGGTTAGTTACAGACTCTACAGAAGTGAAAGCAATAAGTCGTTTTGGAAAAAAAATATATAGGCCAAAACATCCTATCATTAAAGAGAATCCTCGTCGATTTGGTAGATATGGTAGAAAACTGGATATAAGCTCTAAGTTTCAAGACTTATCTGATCAACTATACAGAGAAGTAATAGATGAAAGAGAATTTTCAAGATACCTATTTCGATGGAAATGGAAGTCTGAGGCAAAAGTGAGGAACCTCAAAAGCCTGGTAGCTCTCATAAGAATGTTAGGAGATGATGAAGATCTACTCAAACTCTGTAGAGATATGAATGTAGATTCAGAGGTATTAGCCCTATATTTCAAGTTAAAGTCAAGATTGGATATAGATACAAAAATGAGTATAAGAAGGCAATTGCGCTTCAATTCGGCTCATCGTGTGCCAATATTATTTGATGATGAGAATTTGATGTACAAAATAATTCATCCTTTTTTAAAATTCAAGTCTAGATTGAGAAAGGGAGTTAAAAAACGACTGTACAGAAAGATATATAGCGATACCTATATCTCAAAGATATCATTTCTAGCCAAAGAGGGAAACAAAAAACGGATTTATAACATCGGAGATATCCTGCTTCCCCGACGTCGACGAGAATTCCGATTCCTCCGATCTTTGTTAATGTCGAGGCCTACAAAAACGGGAGCGCACGAACTCGATTCTAGGTTTGATTCTTTGTCGAAGATTGAACGGGCTCATAATAGTAAAGAATTTAAGCCCTTTGGGCTAACGGAAGTTCAAAAAATTAAGAGATTTTTGTGGCCCAGCCACCGTCTAGAGGAATTAGCATGTACCGGCAGATTCTGCTTCAACCTTATTACTGGAAGCCGATTTACAATACTTAAAATCCGAATGTATCCTGTTATTCGGAACTAGCAACAAAAAGAAGGGATAAAAAAAAAAAAAAATAAAGATCTACGGTGGAATTACTTGGAATTACCGAAACCGGTTTCGGTAATTCCAAGTAATTCCACCCATTACATTTTTAATATAATGGAAACTATCAAAAAAGTTGTGACTGTTCGTAGATGAGACATAATAGGTGCCCACATCTAATTTGATATGATAGTTCATAACACTTAAAAGAAGAAAAATTAGATTTGGTTTTGTTTAAGACGTCACCACTGCAACTGATGATTAAACAGCTTATAATCGATTTGGGATGGAGCAAGAAATCATAATTATTATCATTATTACTACGAATAAATCTAAATATATTGACGCGCAGCTAGTTGGTGGAAATAAAAATACTGGGTCTACCGCTTTCCAAATTTACTACTTGACTCGTCAAGTTTTGAAACTTACCTCCCACTTGGAGTTACACTCTGAGGATTACTCATCCCAAAGAGGTTTGCAGAAATTACTGGGTAAGCGTAGGCGCCTCTTAATATATTTATCCCATAAGAATACAGCTCTATATACGGGTATTATAAAAAATTTAGGCATCCGCGGTTTAAAAAAGCGTTAATCTTTGATTTTTGATCACAGGTTTGAAATTTCAACATTTTGGGGTTGGCTTAGCACAGCTTCCTCTGGCGAAGCTAGATCTTGTGATATTTACCGGAAAGGAAGTAATTTACGGGTATGCATCTAAAAGAAAAAGAATTGGATCCAGTTGTAGTAAGCATGGGCCCCCATCATCCATCTATGCATGGTGTTCTTCGACTTGTTGTTACTTCAGAGGGCGAAAACGTTGTCGATTGCGAACCAATCCTGGGATATTTACATAGAGGAATGGAAAAAATCGCCGAGAATCGGTCAATTTTGCAATACCTTCCGTACGTAACAAGATGGGATTATTTAGCCACCACGTTTGCTGAAGCAGTAACAGTCAACGCGCCAGAGAAATTGGCAAATATTCAAATACCCGGAAGAGCTAGCTATATACGCATAATCATGCTCGAATTAAGTCGAATAGCTTCACATTTGTTATGGCTTGGGCCATTTTTAGCAGATATTGGTGCACAAACTCCATTTTTTTACATATTTCGAGAAAGAGAAATGATTTATGACTTGTTCGAGGCTGTTACCGGTATGCGAATGATGCATAATTACTTCCGCATCGGGGGGGTTGCCGCGGATCTGCCTTATGGATGGGTAGACAAGTGCTTAGACTTTTGCCACTATTGCCTACCGAAAATTCATGAATATGAGCGCTTAATTACAAGGAACCCTATTTTTTTGAAACGGGTAATGGGTGTAGGCTTTATCAGCAGACAGGACGCTATCAATTGGGGTTTATCTGGACCCGTCTTACGGGCCTCAGGAGTTCAGTGGGATCTTCGCAAAGTCGATAACTATGAGTGTTATGACAACCTAGATTGGCAGATTAAGTGGCAAGAAGGGGGAGACTCCTTAGCCCGTTATTTGGTGCGAGTTGATGAAATGAAAGAATCAATAAATATTATTCAGCAGGCGCTGAGACTCCTTCCAGGAGGTCCGTATGAAAATTTGGAGGGTCGTCGTCTTGTCCAACAAGGAAAAGAGCTAGATTGGGGTGGTTTCAATTATCAGTTCGTTGGCAAGAAATCTTCTCCCACTTTTAAATTGTCTAAACAAGAGCATTACGTAAGAGTCGAAGCTCCCAAGGGAGAATTAGGAGTCTTTTTGATTGGAGATGACGACATCTTTCCTTGGAGATGGAAAATCCGCCCGCCTGGTTTTATAAATTTGCAGATTATTCCCCAATTGATAAAAGGAATGAAGCTTGCGGATATTATGACAATATTAGGTAGTATAGATATTATTATGGGAGAGGTTGATCGTTGAAATGGCAACTTATATTGAAATTTGCGGAGAACAAGTAGTTCAATTATTTAACAAGTTAGAATTTGCAAGAATTTCCTTTGAATCAATTTGGATTCTAATATCTACCCTCTTTTTAGTTGTGGGAGTTACGATAGGAGTACCAGTAATCGTGTGGCTTGAGCGGAAGGTGTCTGCGGGGGTGCAGCAACGTACTGGGCCGGAATATGCGGGTCCACTGGGGATTGGTCAATCTTTGGCAGATGGAATCAAACTTCTACTAAAGGGGGATATCATTCCATCCAAGGGCGATGCTTGGTTATTTACTATTGGACCAGTCGTTGTAGTCACACCAGTCCTAATAAGCTACTTAGTAATACCTTTTGGCCAAAATATAATTTTATCTGATCTGAGTATAGGAGCTTTTTTTTGGATCGCTGTCTCAAGTATCGCCCCTTTGGGTCTTCTTATTGCGGGGTACGCCTCAAATAATAAATACTCTATTTTAGGTGGTTTTAGGGCTGCCGCCCAATCTATCAGTTACGAAATACCCCCAGCCTTGTGTATATTAGCTGCATCCCTACGTGCGATTCGCTAAGCATTAATAGTAAATGAAAACTTATAATTCAAAAGAATTTGAAAATATTCTTAAGTGGTAGACCAAAGAGTTAATTGGGTGAGACCAAACAGCCTTTTCGCAGTTACGAGTTCAAACCCCATATCCCATGTACGGGCGCAGAAAATCCAAGCAGTGTTGCACCGCTTCACCCCTGGCCTAGGCGTCATCTAGGCTTGACGCGGGAATGGTTAATCGTTTTTGGTTTTCCTTTAGGATTTAATGGAAGTGAACAGTAAGAAACACCAATATGCGCAAGAGATCTGTAAAGCGGAAGGCGTTGGAATAGTACGCAAGCCTAATTGCAGTGTTAAATTAGTAAAAGGGTTGATAGTTGAAATCTTTTACCTGCTTTTACGAGTTTTTTCCCACATGAGACAGACTTGGTCTTGGTAGGGACGGCTGAGTAGTACATCCAAAAGATTTCAGTCTCGAGTATATTTTTGTTCACTGAGATACTAACTGTTTGGAACGAAGTAACCCTCATGACACTTCTGGTGATCAAAGATTCAGGTATGAACTCCCCTAGCTTTAGTTTGGAGCTTTGTACAACAAGCACGTCGGTTAATTATTCTATTAGAATATTCTAATTCCTCGATGGAAATAAGAGTAATCTTAGTTTTCTTTTTTAGAAATCAAAAGAATATTTGCTGAATTTGATAGCAAAAATAAAATAAATGAGGTTGAGATAGATTCGGAAGCAACTACTTTGTTGTGGCAAACGGAATCTCATTAATTCTAGTTGATTATTTTTATCTGATAGACCGTGCGTCATTAGTTTTTCTCCATGAAATTAATGAGGAGCCGTATGAAACTCCAACTTCATGTACGGTTTTGAATTAGAGGCGAAGGTTGTCGCCGACTATGCCTATCTGGTAGCTTGAGTACTGTTGATATAGTGAAAGCACAATCAAAGTTTGGTTTTTTAGGGTGGAATCCGTGGCGTCAGCCCGTAGGCTTCTTAGCTTTCTTCATCTCCTCATTAGCAGAATGTGAGAGGTTACCCTTTGATCTGCCAGAAGCCGAGGAAGAACTAGTTGCGGGCTACCAAACCGAATACTCAGGAATAAAATTTGGTCTACCTTATGTTGGTTCTCACTCAAATTTATTTGCTTCCGCGCTATTTGTAACGATCTTATACCTGGGGGGGTGGTATTTACCTATCTCCTACTTTGAGAATATTGGACGAGATCTTTTACTTCCAGGTCCCATCAGTGAACCTTTTAACATATTGGGGCTGGGAGTAAGCATCTTCACTACATTATCAAAATCTTTTTTATTTATATTCCTATCCATTTTAACAAGATGGACTTTGCCTAGAGTAAGAATAGATCAATTACTAGATCTCGGGTGGAAATTTCTTTTGCCTATTGCTTTAGGTAACTTGTTGCTGACAGCTTCGTTTCAACTTCTAATAGTAAACTGACCTTTTTTACCTCAGTTTCGGTTCAAGTCAAATCTGTTTAATCTACTATAAGGAGAAGAGACAAAGATGTTGTTTGTTTTTTCTCTCACACATACATTTATCTATACTTTAAATAAGTAGCAGGTTGGGTTAATCTATTATATGTTTTCCAGACTAATTGAATTTCGGGATTATGGGCAGCAAGCTGTAGAAGCCGCAAAATATATAGGTCAAGGTTTCGCGGTTACTTTAGATCACTTAAATCGTTCACCTATAACCGTTAAATATCCGTATGAAAAACTTTCATAATCCGAGAGATTTCGTGGACGCATTCATTTTGAATTTGACAAATGTATTGCTTGCGAAGTTTGTGTCCGAGTATGCCCAATAAATTTGCCAGTCGTAGATTGGATTTTGATGAGAGACGTCAAAAAAAAACGATTAAAAAACTATAGCATCGATTTTGGAGTTTGCATCTTTTGCGGAAACTGCGTCGAATATTGTCCAACAAATTGTTTATCAATGACTGAAGAATATGAACTTTCCAGCTATGACCGACATGAATTAAATCACGATCAAACAGCTTTGGGCCGTTTACCCTTTTCTATAGCCCAAGATGTTTCAATTCAAGTAGTTTCGACTCCAATAAATCTTTTGTTTGAGAGCAAAAAGGTTACTGACTAATTAGTCATCTGTCAATTAGTTAACTATTTTGAACGGTAAATTGATTGATTTAGATACTTGTTGTAACCAATAAAAAAGAGAAAAACTATGAAGTAGAGGTAGAACTATCATAAAATATTTAAGTGTTTATGTCCAATGAACCTATCTGAATTAATTCATGAATTTATTTTGTTACTAGTAGAATTGGGTATTTCACTAGGAAGTTTGGGTGCAGTATCACTTGCCAATGTGGTTCATTCTGCTTTCTCTTTAGGTTTGGTTTTTACCCGTATATCTCTATCATACTTCGTATCGAATGCTGATTCCGTAGCTGCTGTACAACTGCTTGTTTATGTAGGAGCTATAAATGTGTTAATTGTTTTTGCCGTAATGGTGACCAACAAACCTACGCAATCTGGTTCTACCTTTTGGGGCATGGGGTTTCTAACCGTTTCAGTAGCTTGTGTAAGCCTTTTCTTAGTACTAGTTAATATGATTCACAATACAAATTGGTTTGATATAAGTTTAATCAATCAATCGCAGATTCCTTTGTCAAATATACATACGATTGACATACACCAACTTGGTTATAAATTATTCAGTGAGTTTTTACTTCCATTTGAACTTCTTTCGATACTTTTGTTAGTTGCTTTGGTGGGAGCAGTTAACTCAGCGCGTGACGAAGAGACAAGCACAACTGACGAAAAGTCAGCTTTTTTATCATCTCGCAGTAATAATCATTCTTAATTTACCTGATTAATCTTAACTTGCTCTTAATAATAGCAAAAAAGTTATAGCAAAAAAACCCGCCTTATTATTATTTTTTTAGGAGGATTATAATAAAAAAAATGCTTGAACCCGGACTAATTTTAGGCGCGTACCTTTTCTGTGTAGGATTTCTCGGTTTAATTACAAGTAGAAATATGGTTAGGGCACTTATGAGTCTCGAGTCAATTTTTAATTCGATTAATGTAAACTTTATTACATTTTCAAATTTTCTTAGCAATAACAGAGCGGATGGGGAGATATTCCCCATATTTGTTATAGCCGTTGCGGCTGCCGAGGCCGCCACCGGGTTAGCCACCGCTACTTCCCTCCGACGAAATGGGAGATCTACTCGTATCGATCAGTTTAATTTGTTAAAATGGTGATTGATGAGTAGAAAAAGCAATTTTGTAAATATAATTGATTTTTTGTTCAAGTAGAGCTAGAGTATCCCTATTTATTAAATTGTTTTAATACTTTTAAAAAAGGATGTTTTGCAAGTAGTTAACAGATTATAACGGATTATTTGGAAAAGAAAGAAGCATAGAAATACGTCAGTTGGTTACAACACTAGGTATTTACATGAAAGATAGAAGGAAGAGGGTTTTACTTCAATCTCTTTACCAAAAAAAAAATTGATCTAGGAATAGGAGTGAGTAAAGTCAATGGCACATTCAGTGAAAATCTATGACACATGTATCGGCTGTACCCAGTGTGTGAGAGCATGTCCTACGGATGTGTTAGAAATGATACCCTGGGATGGTTGTAAAGCAAATCAGATAGCCTCCGCTCCTAGAACTGAAGATTGCGTGGGTTGCAAGAGATGTGAATCTGCTTGTCCAACAGATTTTTTAAGTGTACGCGTCTACTTGGGAGCTGAAACAACCCGCAGTATGGGTTTGGCCTACTAGTGGTCGGATAAAGTGAAAAAAACTTAAGAATTAACAAATTATTCTGACTCGTACTCAAACCTTCAGTATTACAAAGGTCGAGTATGAGTCCCATGCAATTTCCTTTGTATCAATTTTTTTTTTTATCTATGATGAGTAATGTACCTCGGCTAACAGCAATTGTTCTCTTTCCAATTCTTGCCAGCTTTTTGATTCCAATTCTGCCTCGCGATGGAAGCAGAATTATTCGATGGTATACTCCGGGTATTTGTACTTTGGAATTCTCACTGATTACTTATATTTTCCATTGCCACTTCCAATGCAATCTTCAATCCATCCAATTAGTGGAGACGTTAAAGTGGATAAACTCCATTCATTTTCATTGGATACTTGGCATTGACGGACTTTCGATGAGTCTCATTTTACTGACAGGTTTTATAACTACCTTGGCAACCCTAGCGGCTTGGCCTATAACTCGCAATACACGGCTATTCCACTTTTTGATGTTAGTTATGTATAGTGGTCAGATTGGGTTGTTCGCTTCTCGCGACATTTTGCTTTTTTTTTTCATGTGGGAACTGGAGCTAATTCCAGTCTATTTACTCTTATGCTTATGGGGTGGGAGAAGGCGTTTATATTCAGCCACAAAATTTGTTTTATACACAGCAGGCGGCTCAATTTTTCTTCTAGTAGCAGCTTTAACTACGAGTTTTTATGGAAACGGAATCCCCTCGTTTGACATCCAGATTTTAATGGATAAATCATATCCTATCTCGTTGGAGATCGCTATTTATGTAGGTTTTTCAATTGCCTATGCGGTGAAATTGCCAATAATTCCCTTTCATACCTGGTTGCCAGATACTCATGGAGAAGCACACTATAGTACATGCATGTTATTAGCTGGGATATTATCAAAAATGGGAGGATATGGGCTGATTCGGATCAATTTGGAGTTACTAGTTCATGCGCATTCTCTATTTGGATCTTGGCTGATTTTGTTCGGAGCAATTCAGATTGTATATGCTTCTTCAGCTTCTATGAGTCAGCGTAATCTGAAGAGAAGGATAGCTTATTCTTCAATTTCTCATATGGGTTTTGTAGCCATCGGGGTTGGTTCCTTGACAGATGCGGGGGTTAATGGAGCTATATTGCAAATGATTTCTCATGGCTTAATTGGCGCAGCCTTATTTTTCCTTGCAGGTACTTGCTACGATCGAACACATACTTCAATTCTTGATGAATTGGGGGGAATTGCAACTCCCATGCCTAAAGTATTTACCACGTTTAGTGCATTCTCGCTGGCATCTCTTGCACTACCAGGAATGAGCGGTTTCACTTCAGAATTATTAGTATTTCTGGGTGTTGTTACCAGCGAAAGATATTCATTTTTATTCAAAGCAGAAATCTCGGTGTTGGAGGCAACCGGTACAGTATTAGCCTCTATTTACTTGTTATCGATGTTACGACGAATGTTTTATGGTTACAGGTTAGCCAACGAATTCAATCCTTTTCTAATTGATTTTGGTCCGAGAGAAATATTTATCCCAATTTGTCTCTTTTTACCAATACTAGGTATCGGCTCATACCCAAATCTAATTTTACCTCTACGGAATAGACAAGTTTTCTCAATATTGCTATCTTATTTAGATATAAGATGAGTGAAAAGAGAAAGCCCAGCCCAAAAAGATGACATAAAAAAATTCATAAAAAAAAACGGGGTATCACCAATAATGCTTGTCTACAATATGTATATAACAAACACGTCCGTCATCTTCCGATTGTTTATTCTTGGAATTGCTAGCACGACTAAAAGAGAATGGTAAGCAAAAACAAACAAATGGACGCTACTTATTGCTTATTCAGAAATTGTTTGTTTTTGCCCCCCCCCCCCCCCCCCCTTTATATTTGTTTTTCCTATCAGTTCTTTTTTGTTTACTCAGCAATAGGATGAACAGGACTTTTTATTTTGGACTCAATTCATTGAAATTTCATTGTTTTTATACAAACCATCCGTAGTTATGTAATCCAACTCCTAATAGATTGACTCCCAAGAAGCAAATCCGAACTAAAAAAAAACCAGTAGATGCTGCCGTAGCTGGCCCCTCCACCATCTGCTTGTTAGTGTTAGTTATTCTAATATGAAGATAAGTAGCGTGTGTCGGCCAAGTTACTAACGCCCAGGTTTCTTTGGGGTCCCAGCTCCGATAGGATCCCCGAGCTTCATTAGCCCACACTGCTCCAGAAAGTATCCCAACGGTTAATAAAGAGAATCCCAAGCTTATGGTTTGATAAACCCATCTATCTAATTGATTAATTAGTTGATATCTTTTTATATTTGGGGATAGTAAGTGGAAAAAATTCCGCGCATCAAATTCACTCCAAAAGTTTAACAAAGTACTACGTTTGTGGCAAATTCGTCTTGAGCCGAAAGCAAGGTTATTCTTTAACCTGCCGTAAAGAAGACTTGATGAAACTATTGCTGACAAAGAACCACACAGCAGGGTTGCATAACTAAATAGCATCGTACTTACATGCGTCATCAGCCAATGAGACTGCAAAGCAGGTACCAAAGGCGCGGACTGCTGCATTTCCTCAGGAAGGCCTAAAGTTGCAAAAGCGTGAGTCAACATAGCACCCGGTACCGTAACTGCACCCGACAACCCATTCTGATGTCTAATTTTTGAAATTACGTATAATAAAGAGAAGTTCCATGAAAGAAACATTGATGACTCATACAAATTGCTTAGTGGTAGGTGCTTAGTTTGGAACCAGCGGGTTACTAAAGACCCCGTTGTACATGGAAAAGCAATTGTCATAATCTTCCCGCTAAGCCTATTTGACTTATCAAATTCATAGAATAAATTGGTCAGATTGAGCGATGTAGCGAAAAATAGCATAAAGAACGAGATGTGGATCAGAGTGTGTTCGATATCCATGTAGGTATACATCGTATTGAAAGAAGACCAATAAATTAGTTATATTTGATTTGAGAATTCCAAATTAAATATTTTCAAGATAATTTTTCTATTCTTTCTTGTATAAATTTAAATTTGAAGGGGGAAGCCTTATAAACGTTAAGGCTTCGGCATCAATTAAGTATTAATTCTTAGTGTCTAAAAAAGCACAGTAAACATAAAAAAAAAAATAGTTTGTATTATTGAATAATAATAGAAATCCGTCTGCATAGAAAGAATTCTATATTTCGATATATTCCTGAGGGTAAGTCTACAGCGGGTGGACTTATCAAAACTGCCGCTACTCGGATTCGAACCGAGATGCTCTAGCACTGCTTCCTAAGAGCAGCGTGTCTACCTGTTTCACCATAGCGGCTTTCTCTTTTTTCGTATGGACTCTCTCTCTATATATATGTATATTCGTGTATATATCTATATCTTATGAGTATATTATATATGATTTTGAGCTGATAAGTCAATGTCTAATTGTGGTATAGCAAAAAAATCTTGCCAAAGCGACAATGAAAAGAATGTTCCTTAGAAATAGAAGTTTACAACAATTAAAATAGTAGCGGTTATCCGCAAATTTCAGGGGGTGCCGGCGCTGGGTATAAAAAGCCATAGATGTATATATTATGTATCTATATATGATATGTGTATCACACGGGATATGGCGCAGTTTGGTAGCGCGTCATCTTGGGGTGATGAAGGTCGCGGGTTCGAATCCCTCTATTCCGAGTAATAATATAAATATTAGGGTTGCTAAATAAGTTAATAAAAAGCAACTATCTACTATTTTTAGACATAAGTAATAAATAGATTTAGATGCATCTAAACATGAGACTTGTCATTAGTTAATGTTTTGTGGGAAAGATTGTGAAGGTAAATAATAGAATCAATATTATTAAGCTTCACAATCTTTTTTGATTTGTCAACTATTAATTTGTTCTTTTCTGAATTTCTAGTTGTCTCCTTTGAATTTAAATAGCAGCTAACTAATAATAGTTAGCTGTTCATTCCTATGATATCTAAGTAAATCTATTTCAGATTAGAGTTAGAGCAAATAACTAGATAAAAAAAAACTGGGAAAATGAAATAAGAAGCGGCTAAATTGTTGTAGCGATTGGTACTAATAGCTTGGAGTTAACATAAAAAAAGCCCTTTCAATTAATTAAAGATTGAGAAGGTTTGTTAACACTATAATGGGTTATCTACTCGCATTTGAAATAGGAGTAGATTTCATTAATGAAACCTACAACTGGAGATAAAAAAGAGAAAAACGGTTTTTAATTAGTTTATGGAAATGGCTCAAATAGCATATTGTTTTTTTCTATGTTACTTTTTATATGCTACACTTTCTGATACATAGAAAAAACTTTTTGAACGACCGGTTAAGATGGATTGGGCCAAGGAAAATGCCCTTGATGCCAATCTTGCAGTTTTAGTTTTCCATGTATTATTACGGATCTTCTTTTTTGACCTAGAGGTTCGTTTTTTAGGAACTGCCATTTATCTAGTATTTCTATGCAACTAACTTAAAACAATATTGATACATATCAATAGAATGAATATAATAGAGAAGAGTCAACAGATCTTGATCAAAACTAGACAATAGGTTGAAGAGATATTCAACGTTTGTCTAATTTCTCACGACCAAAGCATATGGAATCAACAATAAATCGGCTCATACTCTCTCTATACCCAAGAATTCGTCGTGTTTTATTCTTAGAAGAAATCCGCTGTATTACCATTTTCTTCTTGAAGCAACCGTGTAAAATTCTGCCTTTGACAGCTGCATTATCTAACCACGGATACCCAAGATTGATACTGGATCCGTGACAAATAAGTAAGACTCGATTTATCGATATCTTCGTATTGCACGCCACCATTCGTTGGATTGGTGCAAAGTCTCGAGCATCGTGAAATCTTCCCTGTTCCACTCGGAGTTGTTTACCGCCGATGTCAATTATTGCATATTTATTCATTCTAATTTTCTCTTTTTTATCTTTTTTAACTAAAAAAAAAGCACAAACATTGGGGCGTTTGGTTTGCAAACCTCGTCGCAATTAAAATATCTAACCTTACTAAGTATCTCGAGCATCTTGAAATATTGTCAAGTTTTTAACAAAGAACTAGAAAAAAAAAATTGACTGATGTTTTCTGCATACTAATCAAATTTTGAACTTATGGCGTGCATATATTCTATTTCATAACCATATTGTTTTTTTCAGTTTTGACTCTTAATAGAAAGAAGTTGAAAACAATAACAAAATTAATTTGGATTTGGTACGACCGTGGAACTGCCAACTGAATATGCCTGTTTCATACCCCTGTGTCCGCTGGTAGCTTCTTGTTTAACGGGATCTCTATTATTTATTTCTCCAAAAACTACAAGAAGCTTGCGCCGCTTGTGCGCTGCGTTCAATATCTCTTTATTAGCTGTCGCTATGTTCGTTTCCTTTACCCTATTTTGGCAACAAGCGGCAACTCAATCTATTCAGCAGTATTTGTGGATTCGGATTCCAAAGAGTGATTTCTGTTTGAACATTGGTTTTGCGATCGATCCGCTTACTCTTGCTATGTCAATATTAGTTACTACTGTGGGATTCTTAGTGATGGTTTACAGCGATAGCTATATGTGCCACGACTAGGGATACGCAAGGTTTTACGCCTATTTAAGTTTGTTTATTGCGTCGATGCTGGGATTAGTTCTCAGTCCCAATTTAATACAGATTTACATCTTTTGGGAATTGGTCGGGATGTGTTCTTATTTGTTAATAGGATTCTGGTTTACCAGATCCAGCGCAGCAAGTGCTTGTCAGAAGGCTTTTGTGACTAATCGCATCGGGGATTTTGGGCTGCTGCTAGGCGTATCAGGTGTCTACTGGATAACTGGCAGTTTTGAGATCTTTGAATTGTGTGATTGATTTTTTGAATTGAGTAGCAGCAACGCTATCAATCCGATTTTTGCTAATACAATAGCTCTTTTACTATTTCTAGGTCCGGTTGCCAAGTCCGCCCAATTCCCACTTCACATATGGCTGCCAGACGCTATGGAGGGACCTACGCCTATATCGGCTCTTATTCACGCAGCTACTATGGTGGCTGCCGGGATTTTTCTGATAGCTCGTATTTTCAACTTCATTTCACTGCTACCTTTGGCTATGTCTGCTATTTCGTGGGTGGGCGGGATAACAACCTTGCTAGGCGCCACACTGGCTCTCGCTCAAAAAGATTTAAAAAGAGGTTTGGCTTACTCCACCATGTCTCAATTAGGATATATGGTACTAGCTCCGGGTATTGGTGCTTTCCAATCTGCTTTGTTTCATCTTATTACACATGCTTATTCAAAAGCTTTGCCATTTTTGGGCTCTGGTTCAGTTATTCACGCTATGGAAAAGGTAGTTGGATACTCCCCCACTAGAAGTCAGAATATGTTTCTTATGGGTGGCTTAAGGAAATGCATGCCTTATACTGGGACTACTTTTCTTTTAGGAACTCTCTCTTTGTGCGGCATACCTCCATTCTCTTGTTTCTGGTCTAAGGATCAAATTATTTCAGAAAGTTGGCTACGATCACCTTATTTAGGATTACTGGCTTCCATTACAGCAGGGCTCACTGCGTTTTACACGTTTCGTATTTACTTCCTAACTTTTGAGGGAAATTTTCGTGCTAACCAAAAAGATCGCACGGGTTTCTATACTTTTGTTCCACCTGAGAAAATTACTAGTTTATGGGGCAAAGCTAAATCAAACCCGTGTCCAATAAAGATTGATAATATTTTACATACTACGGATATGCAGGAAGGCCGGTATTTGGAACCGGAAAACCGTGTAATCCAGTCTCTTCTTGGAAAGGAAAAATCACAAGATGAAAAAACGAGTCAAAGTTATGATGATCAAAACCAGCTTTACCCCCAAGAATCAAATTTTTGTATGTTATTACCTATGATCATTCTCACAATACCTACCACACTTGTTGGGTTAAAAGGGGTTAACCCGATGCTAAATCTGGGTAGTCCGGATCTTTTGTTTGACTGGCTAATCTCTCTCCCTTTTATATCAAAAGATACTAAATCTATCGAAAATTTGATAGATATACTAAAGAGTTCTGCCCCTTCCCTTGGTCTATCTTTCATTGGAGTACTTATTTCTATTACAGTTTATAGTCAAGTGAAAGAATTTACCGATACAAAATTTTTTGAAGAATTAAGATTAATAAACAAAGTTCTTTTGAAAAATTTTGTAATCTTTATAAGAAATTGGTCTACAAATCGAGGTTACATTGACTATTATTACGATATCTACTGCAAGCGGGGTGTTTTGTCATTAAGTAGATTGGTCTTCTATTTTGACCAATGGATCATCGATGGCTTTACTAATGGAGTAGGGGCTTCCAGTTTTTTTGCTGGGGAGAGTTTACGACGTGAGAAAAATGGCAGAATATCTCATCATTTACTTGGATTATTAATAGGAATCGCTTTGTTGGTGTCCTTGTTTCTTTTTTAGTTGTTTGTAGTATACGTTTCCCTCGTCTAGCTAAAGCTATCGATATGTTACAACTAGTTGTTGATTTCCCAATCCCGCCCTTGCCGTAAACTGCTACTTTCGTTTCACGAAGCTCCAATTCGTGTTCATTTCTCCCGACTATTCTTCATTTTCCCCATCTCAATCTATCTCCAACAAAGCTATCACTTTGTTCTACGAGGCGGTAGAATCCTGCGGCTATTCTACTACGCCTCCTGGAGGGGGGGGAATAGGAAGTACTAATTGGTGATTGATCGATAAAGATCATGGGGGGGCTTGTGGGGTTGATCTAGACCTCGGTCGACCCCACAAGCCCCCCCCCCTATCCCGATTTTGGGGACCCCATTCTATTCAAATGGGATTGCTATCGCCCCCTCCTCCTCCTATAATAGGAGTTAGGTTGTACGTGAAGTAAACTTCATGAACTGTTGGAGAAAGCTTAACGTCTTGCAGATTGAGAAGCGGTTCAAAGGACAAAGATTTTCGAGTGTGTATGACACTGAATCGCCTACCACTTTCCTCGGTAGCTCAGCGGTAGAGCGGTCGGCTGTTAACCGATTGGTCGTAGGTTCGAATCCTACCCGGGGAGATTCGTTCTAATCTACGCCGATAATCCCTAATAGTTGGATAGCTTTGTTTCCCACATATCCCAAATGATATTGCGTTGATTCACGACCCACAAACCAGTGGATGATTAAGTATCGTCCTTTTTTCCAGCTCTAAAAAGTGAATAGAAGTAGATTTGTGCGTTTTAACCCCCCCCCCCAAGGCAAGGACCCTGCCTATTCAGAGATCGTTTTTTGGGGCCCCCACTTCAACGGATTACGGTGTATTGAGCAATTGGAATGGGCGAGTCAATCAGTCATCTGGTGGGGGGGGGGGGATAAATCCACGATTTTGTATTTGTAAGAGAAAGGACCTGTTCCGGGCGTGAGGTTAAGGGGTTGTTTTGCAAAATCCCTACGGAATAAGCTATTGATGCTTTTCAATCTTCTTTCTAAGCAAAAAGGCTCATAATAGACTCATATAGACAATAGTCTTCAGTTCCTTAATTTTTCTTTTCAGGTGCTACAAAGAGAAAGTTATTTGTATCAGTAAAAGTAAAAATAGATTTTGCTTTTACTGATTTAGCTTCTAATTATATTGCCAGAGATTTAGACAGAATGAGGCTAAGGTTTGTTCTATGAACTCTCATGAGAAAATTGTTTCGTCGTTCAATCCAGTGACACCCCGCCAAACCAGAACGGGTTGAATAGATATTAATAAGTTTCAAGCAACATATTATAGATAAGAAAATTTTGAAATAGGCAACGTTTTCGCCTCATCCATTTGTTTCTATGAACCAGAACCCTAAATCGAAGAAATCGCTCTGGGAACTCTTCTACTACCATGTAGGAGTCAAAGCAATTGAACCAATAAATATTTGGATACTGGAGATGTATATCCATAAAGGAAATCTCTTTGACGTATTCGGGATTTTGCTCCTCTTCATTCAAAGGGAGATTATTCGACCGCTTAATAGATTGAATAGATGAGTCAGGCCGCGATTTTGGATTATCTTCACGGTTCGGATTATCTTCACGGTTCGGATTATCTTCACGGTTCGGATTATCTTCACGGTTCGGATTATCTTCACGGTAGAGAAAAAAGTCTTTGATTTGATTATTTGACAATTTATTGGGCTCCTTTATTATACCGTAAATGGTGTAAAGCCTCCGCGCCGGTTCTTTTGTCGGCAACAAGCTGCGACGTGAGGAAGGAATGTTAGGATCTGGCTGGAACAGAAGCACGGGGTCCCAGATGAAGCGCGACCCGAAGGGTCGAGTCGTTTCATGGAATCGATTAAAGTGTGTTTCATATTCATTAGAGGAGTCGCCGGATATTCCCAATTCTAGAAATTGCTCGCGTAACAACATATTATCCAACTGGTTTTCCATTCTTTCAATAAATTGTTCTTTCAAATGAATCGGATATTTTTCAAAACTAAATAGATATCCGCTTTTCTCACACGATTTACTTTTGTCACCCTTAATCCTATTGAATTCAAAATCTTTTTGGGGTATATAATTATAATTTTGGTAAAGGAGAATTAAATTATACAAATGATTGGGTTCAGATAATACCCTCGCCAACTCAAAAGCCCCGCCTCGCAGGAAACGGAGACGCCAAGCCTTATGGGACCAAGTTATCTCACGCGACAATCCCATCAGACCTGAGTTTATTAGTTTGGGTGACCGTTGCAGTTCGAAGTCGGTTCGACTGCTAAATCCCACCCTTCTCACAAATTTAGAAGAACGGCTTGTAGAGGTTACATCTAAACAAGACCTGGGTTTATCAATAGGAACAGAAAAGGAAAAACTGTTGCTGTGTTGACCTTCGTCTTTACAAATTACCGAACGTGGGAAATTAGTCGATAGGTTTTCTAGTACACCGCAAGCTAGGTTCAAGTCATTCTCTACGAGTTTGTCGATAACAATGAAATTTTCTTTCTCCCTCATATCCATCTGGATCGAATCGCGAGCTACTAATCCAGCTAGTATCCCTAGGGTATGCGAAAATAGAGTGAATTCATTAAATGTTGACTTAGTTATTGAAGGTTCCACAAACCAGTTAGACAAATAATAAAATCGCATCTTTAACTCGTTACGACCAATATTTGTGAGATAAGTATTTGTCAAACTCTTCTTCGAAGTAGCTTCCGCTATCTCGTAGGAAAAAATATCCCATCCAGAACCGGATTCTATCCCATTGCTCATATCACTAGCAGTCGAATGTTGTCTATGCAAAGCTAATTCAATTGCGTTGCTACATATAATCTTACTTCTTTTGGAAGTACCTATCAATAACGCCTCGTTAGCGAGAAGGAGTAAATCTCGTCTACTATAACCCGCAGTTCCAGACCCAATACCTTCAATAATAGGAAGGGGCGGATTAGCCTCCATTTTGCAACCTTTGATACGTAATAGGATTGATAATTCTTTATGACGTTGATACCCGTTGGATTTTCGAAAATTTATTAATTGGTTTAACCGGTTCGGAGCTATTGGAGCTGGATCTATCCTCGCAGGTACGTGAGTCGTAGCGATAACAACACTGTTGGAATTGCCGCGCCTGTCACCAATACTTTTCAATATTTCGCAAAGTAAGAATTTGGGCTCAGCTTCTAGCTTATGATACGAACGAATAATATTCAATTCATGAATATCTTGAATCCATAGTGTACAAGGATACATCTCTTTTGCCATTTTAAAAACGAGAATTATTCGATGTACGCTTTCTTTCGAGATGAAAGTTCCACGTGGATTATTATAAAAGGCTTCGTTGTATATCATTTTTTTCATTGGTAATTTCACCACTGGAGAGTAGGAATCGAATGCTAAATCTCTAATAATGGAAGATCGGCCAGTTTCTATGGGTCCTACTAATAAAATACCTTTAGATGGGAATAATCCCGATTGATATGAGATAGGTATATCATGACATGGCATATTTAGTAGACTGCCTACTCGTCTCGTTGTTACTGAAAGTAGAATATTTCTCTCGGGTGCGAAAAAAGCCCACTTCTCCGCAGGATCCAACTTACGGATCTTGTGACTCAATAGATCATTTTGCCATACTTGGAGTAAGTTTGCTAAAACATTAGATCTTTCTTGGAGATAAGGTTCGTGAGAGATGTTGTTGCCCAATAAATCAGAATTGGAATTCAATTTCAACACATACCTATAAAGACTATTCTTCGTCACTAAATGTTCAGTCAGTGGTTCTTTATTATCATCTAGTATATCGGAACTATCTCTATGAGATATCCATGAATCAAGCTCATTTTTCACAAAGAAGAAAAATAATATATTATTTATATAATTCAACAATCTATTCAAAGAATAGATTAGTAGATCTCTCGTTGACATGTAGCTTGTCGAAGGGGAATACATTACCTCTCTCAAATAGGATCGACACGTTGGATCTGTCAAAAATTCAATAGTATTGAAACGTTTCCATAAATGAAAGGAATTGAAACCCGAAACAGCAGACAAAGGGTGTTTGAATAATGCAAGAACGGTGAATACTGAAAGAATAAAATAATAGAAGATAGACCTATTGGGAAATTGAGATATTGACCATCCTCCCGAATGTAAAAGCTCGGCTTTATCAGGAATTTCTTCTAAAATAAGAAGACTTGTCTCGGATACTATAGTATTGACAGAATCGTTGTTGAATCTCAATCCTAGGCTTTGCATTCTTTGGAGTAAATAGGCTTTCGCGCCATCTACTACATCCTCAGCCATTACTTTACAAATCCTAATAAAATCATGGGTTAAGTCATAACTTATTTTAAGTACTATTTCTGGATATGTTTCTCTAATCAGATCGTAGAAGTATCTCCACCAGGTAGGGGTAAAAAACCAAGGTATATAATCTATAAATAAGCTCCATTTTTGGCCGATATTGTTTTTCCAAAAGATCCAAGAGATCTTATATCTAGTTAAATCTTTTAATAATTCATTGAAATTAATAAAATGGGATGAACAAGTAGCCTCTTTCCGGATAAATTGATCCGCGAAGTCCGTATCTTCGTTCGCAACCTCCTTTACAATCGATTCTGCTAGAGATCTCGATGTTACATCGTCGCATAATGGGAGTCTTAGCGACCAATAATATGTTCTCATTTCCTCCGGTTCCCAGAAATACCTAATAGACAAATCCTTTTGATAGACCCGACCCAATATCAGATTCTTGGGGCGATATCGGGGTCGTCGATCTGACGATGAATCGGAGTTTGTCGACATCTCCTTCAAAGACACTCTATTGCTACTGCACAAATAGGAAAATGAATCTATCGTTTCACAAGGAGATGAATTCAAACTTGCCAGTAACCTCTTCAGATCCGAAATAGAATAGGAAAGCCCATCTGAATGAGTTACCGATGCTGTCGATTTATGCAGATTAAATAAAAGAAGTTGGATTGGTGTGAGTACGTGGCCAGCAACTTCCCCTGCTGCTTGTTTCGAGAAATTGGATGACAACGAATCTGACAGTTGGGGATGAATAAATGAGATGGTTTTGAATGATATAGCTTCATCTTCGGAGCCCGCATATAAGTTTTCTAAGACGTCGAGATAACTACTGCTGCATCTCCCAATAAAAGAATTTCTTTTCATTTTCGGGATAAAGTTGCTTCCGGCACAGTTCCGTACAGGTGAGTCGTCTAGAGAGTTTAGTTTATTAACCTGATCATAAATGTATCTCGAAGTATTCCCACCAATATCTCTAGCTGAACCCCCCCCACGGTTTAAATCATGCAGAAACAGATTACAGAATTGCTTCCCTGTAATGGAAAGAGCATTGCTTGAAAATCCTGCTCGGATGGGTTCGATACGGGGCAACCCGAGAGAAGTAGGATTCACTGCAGGTTCCAGCTCGGTCGAAGAGCCTACTGATTTCTCACTCACTAACAGTTTGGATTCAATAAAGAAACTCAATTCTCTTTCAAGAATTGTTTTGAGCAAAAGCATCTTTTCGTTACTGGAATACCCTAATAAATATAATAAAGAATTATATATCATTAGATCTATCTTGGTGAATTCCTCGATACTGACAGTTAGATCAGTGAACTTATTCAATTTTTCGATGCAATAATCAATGGTATATATCAAAGCTTTCTGGCAAGTAGCGTCAGCAACAATCACTTTATAAAGAAAAAAAACATTGACAAATCGATGAAAATCTTTTTCGTTCTGTTGATTGTTATTACCGAGACTGACACTACTATTACTTAGTAATTTGTTTCTTATTATTGATACACGGCAAATTGATTTATCCAAATCATATTTTAATACTTTCCCGACAGGGGAAAGAGACGAATCCCCGATCGTATTGAGCCAGCTATGCACGTTTGACTGAACATTTTTAAACCCATTAATTTGATTGGTCATAGATTCGCTCAATAGGCGCTCTACGTTATCTTTCCATTTTAACACCATTTATTCAGTTGCAATTCTTGTTACATCGGCGTACTCCCCGCTCCCCGTCCAGATATCTAATCGATATTTAATTTGGAAGAAATATTGAGTAGATAATGCGCAGAAATAGTCATAGAAAAGAAACATGTATGTCGAGTAGAGAGATATGATTCTATTTCTTCCATACAATCTAACTAAAGAATATATTGAATGTATGTGACCTTTTTCTTTCAATTAGTTTAAAAAAGTAGTATTTTCACTTCGATTACTTATTTTTCTTTTTCTAGGTATACCTAAAGGTATTTGAAAATAGTTTGGAATGATCTCATTTGGAATAATCTCATCGAGGTTGAGGCGTCTGCCACCCGCTAGCCCAAGTTTTTTGCCATATATTCCAGTAAGCGGTATGCCACCCTTCGTTTTCAACGGAAACCCTTTCCCAGATTTAACGCTATTACTGACGTCAATAGCTATTGCTCCATTAAAAATCAGATTTGATTTCTCAATTATCGATAGAAATTTGGTGAGTCGGTTTATTACTTCATTTTTTATTTGTGAATAAGTGTGTAGGATGGGAAATCCTTCCCCACTTCTGTCACAATCTAATCCGGATATGCAGCCACGAAACGGCGTCATCTTTTCACAAAACGTGAATGAAGACAAGCTGGAAAAGGCTTCTCGCTCAAAAGGAAATCCCCATCTGCCCCCCCGGTGATCTGCTGAATCTCCGGATTCAAGTGACGCCCTGTCATAGGAGTTTAATACTGCGGGACCCAATGAGTCGTTTCCCAATTGTGTCGCTTGTAACCGATCCAGATCTCGCTTGTTACGATTTTCCCAAAAGAATAACGAATCAAAATTACTTTGGTTGTTTTTAAATACTAGCGTATCTTTATAGAATTTGAAAAACCCGCTTGAATCTTGTAAACACTTATCCCCACAAAACCTAAGAAATACTTGAATCCCATTAGTATCATCCTTGCTGGATGTATCAAAGAGCGAATCCCTCATTATGCATGCCTTCCATCTACCGCAAACCAGATGAGCCATTGCATCATAACGAACTTGCTTCTCTTTTTTCGTTGACCCTACAGAAATCTCTTCGTTCAAACTTAAGTAGTGGGAAAAGAGTACTCCCCTTTTTCCATTCTTTTCAAGAGATAAATATCTTTTGAATCGGGGAAGGTAGTTGCAGGAAAAGTTACCAGAATTTTCTGCCTGCTCCTTGATCACTCTGTCACCCCCATTAATGACTCCCGCTACTATAAAACTCTTTTCGATCGACCTTTTGTCACTCAGACAATGCATAGATATTGGTATTGTTAACAACATCAGCATCTCCAGGTTGATGCCGCTATCTCCTTTTAGTGAATTACGCAGATTGCGTAAAAATAGTGAACTCAGAAATCACAAGTCAGAGAATCTGATAAAAGGTTCATAGTTGGAAGATGGACTAATGAAAAATTCTTTGAGATGTTGGTTTTTCAATGATTTGAAGAAGTGGTCTAATAGACTGACTCCTACTAACTCTGAGATTTCAGATGAAAAATATGGACTTCCCGCTCTTTTTTTTGCCATCTTTTTTACCTTTCTTTCTCTTTTCATATTAATTCTACGCGATAGACACTTTCTATTTCCCACATTTATTATACCAATAATTCCGAGAATTTCAAGATGGGGTGAAATAAAGATTTCAAACGGAATAATGATTTCTGTGAAGAGTCGTATCCAAAACTTTAATTAGATCGGGAATTCTCAACTGTTATTGTCGAAGAGAATTACACATATTTCAATCAGCTACCGTAATAAGTCTTCTTTGTTCCAGAGCAGAGCGATAGGATTGAATTACCCAATTGGATGGGCGAACGACGGGGATTGAACCCGCGCGTGATGGATCCACAATCCATTGCCTTGATCCACTTGGCTACGTCCGCCCCCTCTGTTGATTTAGCTGGCCCCTATGCCGGACGGGAACGGGATCTATCCGTTAAGAAAGCTAGATAGGTTCTTCGATTGGTGCACATACATATTCACTGTATGTATATAACAAGACAATAGGAAATCTTTGAAATGAGGAATACACTCTCACTCCCTTTTATACAAGGGGATGGGGTGATGGATTGTAAGCATTCCGCAAATCGTAGTAGATTACGAAGTAATCTATTAAATCCCAGAGGGATATTCCAAATGCTTTTCAAAATGAAAGGTTAGATACTTAGAATCGTAAAATTGTGACAAGCTGTTTTCCTCTTTTCCATACGTTCTATCGCACAAACCTTTACTTCATTGGACACCAAATCCCCTCCTCTGAAGGTGAGAGATCTGGTATCCAGTTGTGCTGCATAACCAGACGGGTATTACCCGTTTATAGAAGGAGCTTCAACGGAAGCCAAGTCTAGAGGGAAGTTATGAGCGTTACGTTCATGCATGACTTCCATACCTAGGTTAGCACGGTTTATGATATCAGCCCAGGTGTTTATAACGCGACCTTGACTGTCAACCACGGACTGGTTGAAGTTGAAACCATTCAAGTTGAATGCCATGGTGCTAATGCCTAAAGCGGTGAACCAGATACCTACCACGGGCCAAGCAGCTAAAAAGAAGTGTAGAGAACGAGAATTGTTGAAGCTAGCATATTGGAAGATCAGACGACCAAAATAGCCGTGAGCAGCTACGATATTGTAGGTTTCTTCTTCTTGACCGAACTTATAACCTGCATTAGCAGACTCATTCTCAGTTGTTTCTCTGATCAAACTAGAAGTTACCAAAGAACCATGCATAGCACTGAATAGAGAGCCGCCGAATACGCCAGCTACACCCAACATGTGGAAGGGATGCATAAGGATATTGTGCTCAGCCTGGAAGACGATCATGAAGTTGAAAGTACCAGAAATGCCTAGAGGCATACCGTCAGAGAAACTTCCTTGACCAATTGGGTAGATCAAGAAAACGGCGGCAGCAGCTGCGACAGGAGCCGAGTATGCAACAGCAATCCAAGGACGCATACCTAAACGGAAGCTTAGTTCCCATTCGCGACCCATGTAGCAAGCTACACCAAGTAGGAAGTGAAGAACGATAAGTTCGTAAGGGCCACCATTGTAAAGCCATTCATCGACAGAAGCTGCTTCCCAGATTGGGTAGAAATGTAACCCAATAGCTGCAGAAGTAGGGATGATAGCGCCAGAGATAATGTTGTTACCGTATAACAAAGAACCAGAAACGGGTTCGCGAATACCATCAATATCTACAGGAGGAGCTGCGACAAAAGCAATGATGAATACAGAGGTTGCGGTTAGCAAGGTAGGAATCATCAAGACACCGAACCATCCGATGTAAAGACGGTTTTCGGTGCTGGTGATCCAGTCGCAGAAGCGACCCCATAGGCTTGCGCTTTCGCGTCGTTCTAAAGTTGCGGTCATGATAATTTTTGGTTTCCAAGAAATAATTAGTGATTCCCCAGGCTAGTAAGCCTGTTAATATGTAATATATCACAGAAACCTATCTGTGTCAACCGAAATTAAATGAGTTCCCAAATTTATTGAATATGGGGGCTTATTCTCGATATCTAAAACAATTGTTACCCATCGCTTTACAGCAAGGCTTTCCTTAAAAAAAAAAGTAGGTTTTGCTCTATGCAGTATGCGGTGCGCGCAGAAATCAAATTCAGTCTCTGAAAAACTGATAGTGCGTCAAGCCTTTTTGAGAGACACTTCACAACTCTGGATTGGACCCCCCCCCCCCCCTACCACTTAGTGGTAGTATTCTTTGATTCACCGAAAGAGAGGTTGTGCCCCGGTTCCAATCCACAGATTTCCCGTTGTGGATTGGAACGAATTTGAAACTAACGGAAATGAGCAAAAGCTTTGTTTGCTTCCGCAACTTTATGAGTCTCCTCTTTCTTCCGTATGGCACTACCGGAATTCCTTGCGGCATCCATTGATTCATCGCTCAATCTTAAAGCCATACTTTGACCTGAGCGTTTTCGACACGCGATTAATGACCACCGGATAGCCGAAGCTTTTCCCTCTGCCGGTACTACTTCAACGGGGACTCGATAAGTTGATCCACCTACACGTTTGGTTTCTGTTACTACATCGGGAGTTACCTTGCGCACTGCCTGTCGCAGAACAGACAGTGGGTTCCTATTTGTCCTTTATCTAATCCGCTTCATAGCCTGGTGAAAAATCTGATAAGCCAGTGATTTTTTGCCATTTTTCAGGATATGATCAACTAGCATATTTACTAATCGATTACGATAAATTGGATCTGATTCGATATTTTTCTTTCTGTTCACTACACTGCTCCGATGTAACGCGAGTTTACAAATATAAATCTGTCAGATTTGAATCAATTCTTTTATTTCAATTGTATCTTAAGCTACTATTTTGGCTTTTTCACCCCATATTGTAGGGTGGATCCACCAATTAGTCGGTGATCTCCCTCCAAACTGCACGTGCGACTTTCATCGAATACAGCTTTCCACATGATTGAATAGAAACTATTCAAAAGATTTTGAACCATTTCTTTATTTAAGGTGCAAATCATATTTACCCATGGCACATTGGGTATCCGTTTTTTCCTATTCCACGGATAGGATAAGTCAAAGTCTTCTAGACATACAAGGAAAAAAAAATCTTGCAATTCAGTTGTCTTACTAGGAATGTCCGTAGGTTTCTCAATCCAATCAGTGGATGTGCATAAAGCTTTCACCGAATCTCCGTAGTCGTAATCTAAACCTGTTCCAAGAGGAAGAGACGTCCTAACATTTTCCAGGTGAGAGCTCGGGTAAAACTCAATTTGCTGAAATAGAACACCTTAGACACCAAGTTGTTTCATAAAAATAGATAGATAATAATAAATCCCTATCAATCTCTGTAGTAGCAGGCTTCAGTCCCCTGGCAATGCTGGGTCGGCTACACATTTAACATATCAGAACAACTGATACGGAATCATTGCAATGATACGAGTTATGACAATGTTCTGCAACGCACTAGAACGCCCTTTTTTACGATCCTTAACCCCTACAGCATCTAAAGTTCCTCTAACAATGTGATACCTAACGCCGGGTAGGTCTTTGACCCTTCCGCCTCTTACAAGGACCACCGAATGTTCCTGCAAGTTATGGCCAATGCCTGGTATGTAAGCCGTTACCTCAAACTTGGAGGTTAGCCGAACTCTCGCGACTTTACGTAGGGCAGAGTTGGGTTTTTTTGGTGTAGTCGTGGAATAGTCGACAGCTCTAATGTCACTATACAGAACCGTACGTGAGATTCTCACCTCATACGGCTCCTCGTCATTCAATTACTACTGGTGGGAAGAAAAGAAGCCCAAAAATTATCCCAATTGTTTTCAACTAATAAACGTAAAAGAGTTTACAAAAGAGAAAAGAAATAATTAGATTCTCTTCAATTCCTTTTTAAGACTTCGGCTTTGCGCCCTACTCATTCCCCAGATCCCTCAACCCAGTTAGAAAGATGAAAAATCTATCAAATTGATAGTTAGATATGTTAACTAGTTCCCAGTTTTCGTGCAAGTACTATGATGCGGATTGAGTATGGAGAAGATTGACGAGTCGGTATGGGCTTATCCGCATCATTAATCATTTTTTGATAAGGAATTCGTTTTGAAATGAAGACAGTTTTGATATATCACTCTCGTTCTTTATTTCGTTTCGACGAGGCTACCTGAAGGGGATCCGGCAACCTAACGCTAACGAAGTATCCTAATCATTAGGTGAGCCAAAATACTGAATAGATAGGATCCGCCCACTACCTGGAGTTTGTTAGCGACGACGACGCTGAAGTGGCGGCGAAAAAGAAAACCAAGTCTATATACAGACAAAAAAGAAATAAGAATAAGGTAAGGTTAGTAGGTTATTCGTTTAGTCGATTGTGGCTTAGTCAGCCTGTTCCGTCACGAGCCGCTGGTAAAGTTCCGCTGCAGCTTATCACCCCTCCTCCGCGAACCAAATCAGAAATCTGGGTTCCGCAGAGACAAAATTGTACCACAAGAGTTCGGAGAGGTCAAGCCTGTCTATCATCAGTTGTTGCTAGCAATCTCATATCTAAAAGAGTCTGAATGGGATAGACCGAAGGCCTACAAAAAAGGGAGTTAGCGCCGGCAGAGGTGGGGTCGTAAGATAGTCGGCCCTAACCGTCCTATTGATACTAATAGTCTCAAGCAAGACTCACTCAAGTACTTGCGCCTAGACAATTGGATCGCTCTCAACATTGTTGAGGTGCCTTCCGCTAGGCTGCCGCTAAAGACGGCTTATACCTTTTATCTGCTCCACTGCGACAAGGAGGATATACCATGTGTGCCTATCCAAGCGTTTAACCGCGCTCTTCAAAGTTATCTGGCCTCGAAATGGCCGTCTGCGCAAAGGCGCCGGGCCGCTCGGGGCATCGTCTACGACAATCTCACTCTTCGAGCGTGGGCTCCTGAGCGTATAGACAGCCCAAATAAAAGGGGGGCCTCCCCCGTAGAAGGATCTTGGTGTCCTGCTTAAAGATATTGGAGGGGGCCTCTTATTTGAACTTCGTATCGTAATTTATTGCATGGAGGTTGCATGACTAACGGGAACGATCTACGGGAACAACTGGCGGGGCAGTTGTTTCGTGAGGCTAGCCAACAGACTTCCCCCTTTAACGAACCGGAGAGCCCTACTGCCATATCGAATAATCCCCTCTACCTGTCCACCGACGGTGGCGCATTTACCTATTATTATCCCGCAGAGGAAGGATCGAATATCCTGGAAGATGCCAGTGGTGATACGCGCATTGACATTAGCCCTGCCGTTAGCGATTCAGCCTCTTCTCCTTCTGTGCCCTCTTCTCCTTCTGCACCCACCCGGGGGACGGGTGGCTTCTTTAACAGTGAAATATTGGAGGTAACAAGCATGCCCACAAACAGCAACCGTCGTCCGTCTGGCCCTCACTCACAAGAATCTAACGCGCCCCCACATCTAGCCCACCTACACGTTATTGGGGATCCTCCAACAGAATACCGCCGGGCCCTGGTGGATGAGCCCCCCCTTAAGCGATTCCTGAGGGAAGCTCACCGGGTATGGTTGGCCCCCATGTTGGCAGGGCTACCCGCATGGTTTGATAACTGGTGGAAGACGAAAGGGCGGAAAGGCGGGAAGTCTACCGTGGCGGCCGCTATCGCCCCCCTTGAACAGGTAAGTCTGTCGGCGGGTCAGTCGTTGACTGTCCAGATAGCCTTAGCCGTGTTAGCCTTCTTATTCCTCGAGTTCTTCTTGCTTACCTAGTTGACTACATATCCCGCAACGCCCTGGGCGTTCCCCTTAGCTTAGAGAATGACGGTCTCCTCTTTCTAACCCGTTCGTTCTCCCGAAACCATGTGTTTCTGCAGCTAAACACGTTCTTACAGTCGTGCAGTTTGGATCTGCTTGGTGTAAAAATCCCTCTAGAGAGAAAAGAGTAGGCTGCCATAACGCCCGGAAACTCCACCTTCCTCTTCCAATGAGGGTGGTATCCCTGTAAACCCCTGAAAGAGACGACATACTCGACATAGTCGACACTATTCCTTTATTCTATTTTTCTATCCACTTATGGTAGGCTTCCGCCCATCTCTCTAATCCAACCTTTCTAATGGAGATTTCTTATGCACAATATAGGTACAATGATTGGTTTCTTTGGCATATTAAAGTATGCCCTTGACCGGGTAATGATTGACAACGTCCGCCATTTTCAGGAGGCTGTTACCGTAGCTTTGAGACAGAGTGGGAAGCTTAGCAAGGAA